ATTTTGACTTCTATTAATATGAAGTTTCTTTCTTTGCTACAGCTCAAAGAAATCATCGTTTTGGACGATGCATTTGTAGCGAGCCTTTTTTTTAGTATTTACTAGAAAATTTTGTCTTCCTTTTTCTTTCTATAGTGGAGATAGCCGCACGTAATGACAGATCACTGCCATATTATTAAAAGCTTGTGGTAAGAATGGGTTTCGTTCTAGTGCCCTAAAATAATATTCTAAAGCTTTTGTATGTTCTCCATTACTTGTGTGAATAAGGCCTATATTATAGAGTATATAACTTCGATCGTAGGGATCGATTTCTAGTCGCATAGCTTCATAATAATTCTGTAAAGCTTCCGCATAATTTCCTTCTGATTGAGCTGACATCCGTTACGGTCGTTATTCGATTAAAAGAATCTCCGTTCCAGAACCGTACGTGAAATTTTCACCTCATACGGCTCCTCCCTTAAATATACATAATGAGAATTAAAAATACATGGAATAATCAAAAAGGGTTAAAACATTCTCATTATGAACTGAGCGGGGCTAGTGTTTTTACAAAAAATCTCTAGCCAACCTTCTTGCGCAAGAGATTTTACTAGAATCAAGTGTCTTGATACTAAATAGAAAGGATAACTCCAACAATTCCTTTGTCCTCAACGCATCCTAATTTCCAGGAAATAGTCACTTCAACAGTCTTCGATGGTTATACGGGTATCCAAAGTACGAACGAGATGGATGTTTGTTGTCCCAACCATTCTTGTTAGTCCCAATCCAGGTAAGAAAAGAAAGGGAATAGGTAAGTAATTTTTAACAAAGTTTTCGTGTTGTCGATTGCTAGGTGTAGTGCTTCTTCCCCTATGCCGCCTATTGGTACTATATTACTAGGAAGTAGGATTGACCTGTAATACAAAACACAAAGGTGTAACCTTTCGCTCAATACTAAAATCGATAACTGAAGCATAGTATCCGAGGTTGCATCAATCGGGGATACACGACAGAAGGAATTGTTCTATTTCTAAACTTCACCTTCAACAAGCGTAGGTTTATTTATATAATATGTAATATGGAAATGGAATAAGAATATTTTTTCTTTCTATCCCGAATCGTGTGCCTTTCTCATAAAACTAGGAGCAGTAAAAGGAAACTAAATAATAAAAAAATCAAATCACACCATCTCTGTAATAAGTAAATGCCTCTTTTTCTCCTGAAGTTGTCGGAATTATTCGTAATAAGATATTGGCCACAATTGAAAAGGTCTTATCAATAAAATTTCCATTTATCCGTGATCTAGGCATAGGTATCAATCCATTCTAAAATTCTTTTCATTACCCCTTGTGGGAAAACGATTACACAAACAAAGGATTTGTACAGTACGAAATAACATAAAAAGAGATTCATTTACAAACCAAAAAATTGCAATAAAGAGCCAAATTTTCTACTACTACTTATACTGCTATTTATCCCAATTATTGCAAATACCCAAACAAATTGCTCCTTTTTAAGAATCAATAAGAAATAGTGGAATCCCATTCGAATTCATACAAATCAAATGTAGTAGTATAGGAGCTATTCCGATTTCATCGAAGCGTAAGAATCAAGGAATTTTTGATCTAAAAAGAAAAGGGAAAAAGAATCGAATAATCATTTATCGAAATATCAAATTAAGGGATAGGAACATTATCTTTGCAAATATGAATCAATATATATTTTATCCTTTCACAAGGAAAAACTTTGTTTTTAATTAAATCCTACGAGTAAATCTTTTTTAGAAAAAAGATTCTATTACTATTAGTTATAGTATTGGTGGGTTGGTCCTAGTCGTACCTATCCAAACAAAAATGGAATAGTAATAGAAATATGAACTAGAGTAATGGCTCGCTATTTCTTCGGTTTCTGAGTCATAATCGTTGTGTAGGAGAGATGGCCGAGTGGTTCAAGGCGTAGCATTGGAACTGCTATGTAGGCTTTTGTTTACCGAGGGTTCGAATCCCTCTCTTTCCGTACTTTCACCTAATTTAATTCGCCAACATTCCTAACTGTAACAAATCAAACAACAAAAAATCCTATTATTAGAACATAAGAGTTGGATCCTTCTTTTATTTTGATATATATTTATTCTATTTCGAATTGCCGCGGTACATAAAATACTGGAACGAATGGACAAGGAGTGAAAATCTTTCTGCCAATCTAGGATACATGAATAGGATAAAATCTGGATCAAACCTCTGACTTTAAACCTTAAGTCATTTGACTTTGGCGAAAGAAAGGGACCCAATTGTCCGAACTCTTTGCTTTGTATTTTATTTAGGGCTAAGTCTGACGAGAATAATATTCTACCACTAGCAATTCATTTATTTTCAAACCGACCCACTTACTATCTATTATTTGATTGACTAATCCTTTATATGGGAATGGGTTAAGAGTCAAATGTTTGGGCAATTCCTCACGGGGGGATGAATCAAGAGAATTTTGAATTAGAGATCGGGATTTTTCTTCATCCTTCGCCATAATAGTATCTTGGGATTTGCAACGATAACTTGGTATATCTACTATACGGCCGTTAACTAAAATATGTCTATGGTTAACTAATTGGCGGGCTCCAGGAATAGTCGGAGCCATACCCAATCGAAAAAGGATGTTATCCAAACGCATTTCAAGTAATTGTAGTAAAACCTGACCGGTTGACCCTTTGGCTTTTCTGGCGATACGAACGTATTTAAGTAATTGGCGTTCTGTAATACCATAATGAAAACGCAATTTTTGTTTTTCTTCTAGACGAATACGATATTGAGATCTTTTCCCGGAACGCGATTGGTTTCTAAGATCACTTCCGGCTCTAGGCCTTTTATTGGTTAGTCCAGGTAAAGCCCCTAAACGGCGTATTTTTTTGAAACGAGGCCCTCGGTAACGCGACATAAAGACTCCTTTCTTTATTTATTTTCTTTATTTCTATTTATATATATATATATTCCATATTTACAAAAAAACCTAAATTAAAACTGAACTAAATGATAAATGAAACGAAATCCCCTAAAGTATTGTATTCCAATGAATAAGAAAATGGATTGTATATCCATCATATACGAACCTTTTTATATATTATATATTTGTATTAAAATATGCTAAGTAAAATGTAAAATAAAAGAAAGAGTTTTTTCCTGATTTGTTCTGCCGAGATTGAACCCTTTTCCTTTTATTCCTAGTTGTAAGTTTCTACGACATAATAGATCGTTTTCAAGAAGGGAAAGGCACCCTTGTTCTTTTGTTTGTTCTTCGATTTCAAAAATATATATATATAATAAAAAAAAAGATTGAACAAAGAAAAATGGAGAAAAGCCGGCTATCGGAATCGAACCGATGACCATCGCATTACAAATGCGATGCTCTAACCTCTGAGCTAAGCGGGCTCCCAGAAATTGTACATGCACTGGAATTCAATGAACTATATTTTAGTTTAGGCTTATTCATTTTTATCCTTGTATGATATGAATTTCTAATAAATAGAAATATAGAAATATTGAATTTAGTTTATTTCTTTCTATGTATATTCTATTTTGCGCCTAGAACAATTAGATTCTATTTAAATTCGATTTAGAAATTATAGCAAATTCTATTTATCTTTTTAGTAGAGCTATGAATTTTCAAATTCATTTCAAATCGAAATTCAAAACCAATTTCATTATGACAATTTTTTTTTAAGATATTTTTTAGAGTTAATAGTTATAAGGATCTGCTTTAAGAAAACCGAAAATTAAAGTAAAAAAGAAGAAAAAAATTAGAATCGATGAACTCCGGATCATAATAACATAATAAGATATTCTTGGGCTTTCATTCATAGACTATGATGAAAAACAAAGAATCGATCCTTTGAGTATTCAAAATTGCATTGGAAAATAAATGGGGAGGAGGATATATATGGTATATATCCATCTATATTGAATTGAAGCTACAGAAATGATAGAATCATTTCTGATTAGACCAAAGCAAATGAAAATATAGACTTCCGATAGAGATGAAAGAAGATATACAAAAAATGAAATAGGAGGAAACATTTTTTAGTAATCCATATCAAATCTACTGAATTCGATGGTTCCGGCAGAAATGAAAGAATAACGGGGAAGGACATCACACTAAGATCCTAATCTTAAAACAAAACACAAAAGGGGATATGGCGAAATCGGTAGACGCTACGGACTTAATTGGCTTGAGCCTTAGTATGGAGACCTACTAAGTGAAAACTTTCAAATTCAGAGAAACCCTGGAATTAATAAAAATGGGCAATCCTGAGCCAACTCCTTTTTTCAAAAGCAAAAAAATAAGGATTCAGAAAACAAGAATAAAAAAAAAAAGGATAGGTGCAGAGACTCAAAGGAAGCTGTTCTAACAAATGGGGTTGACTGTACTGTGTTGTTCTAAGAATTCTTCCGTCGAACCCCCAATCCAAAATGGGTGAAGAATATACTATATCAAATGATTAATGACACTCCGAATCTATTCTGTATTTTTTTTTCTAAATTTTTAGATATTTCTATATTATAGAATATGAAATTCTCTCTAAATTCAAATTTAGAATATGAAATGACAAATATATATTATATGAATAGGAAAAAATGGAAGAATTCTTGTGAATCGATTTCAAGTTGAAAAAAGAATCAAATATTCACTCCATAGTCTGATAGATCGTTGGAAGAACTGATTAATCGGACGAGAATAAAGATAGAGTCCCATTCTACATGTCAATACTGACAACAATGAAATTTATAGTAAGAGGAAAATCCGTCGACTTTAAAAATCGTGAGGGTTCAAGTCCCTCTATCCCCAAAAGCCTTTTACTCTCGAACTAGTTATCTTTTTTTTCATTAACGGTTTGAACGCGGTTATACCCCTCATTTTTTTGTTTTCAAAATGGATCTGAACGAAAATGTTTTTCTCTTATCTCACGTAAACGTACAAATGAATATCTTTGAGCAAGAAGTCCTCAGTTGAGTGATTCACAATTCATATCA